ATATTCCGGATTAGGTTCATCTCTGTAATAACCAGATGAACTGGGTTATAGACATGAAAGCATAAGAACTCAACGGGACCTACCCCCTCTTTCCTTGTCTGATTCGAGGGGGATCCGTTGAGTTCTTAATAATCATAATATTTTTTTTGTATAAATGTTTCAAAAAAATCCACATTTTCTTATGATTGATGTTTTGAAAAATGCACTTCATTAATTGATTCAGAACATCTTTTACTCCAAAGTATCTGCGAATACTTTAAAAAATGAAAACAAAGAAGGAATCACTCGATTTCCGTTTTTTGGATGACTCACAATTCTATATAGTTCTATATATGGATTTATATCGATTAGATATCATGCAAACCCTTTCTATACTAATAAAATAGAACCTTACTTTCTTTAATCTTAATCTAATCAAAGTTTCCTTTTTTCTATTTTAGAAGTTCATTGAAATTGAAGAAGTTCTATTTGTTCAATAAATTTACCTATATTTTTGTTTGTCCACTACTTAACATGATAAATCGAAAAAAGGTTATGATAAACCGAAAAAAAAAAATGGAACCCACGAATAGGAATTTTTGACGAATAGGATCAAGAATCATTATTAATTCGACACAAGAAAGGGTTGTGGAAAATCCCTTTTCTTGTGTCAAAGACTAGGAGACGCACAACCCCCCCCTCCCCTAAACCCTTTGTTCCTTTCATTTATACTTTGGTTTATATTATCCGCTTATTTATCTTTTGTTTTTATTCTATTCAAATATAAAACTACGGATTCATTCTATATCACTTCGATTTGGATTGAAAAAACAAAGAAGAGATAAGTAAAATCAAATAGTCTTCTTCACAATATACACATCATGACCAGTATAAGTAATTCCCGAAATCCGAAAAAAGAAACAAACAAAATTTTTTTGATCATACACAATTACATAATATAATTGCCAACAACAATTTATTTCTTTTTAGAGTTTGATGTTGAAAAATTCGCGGATCTAGAAATTCATTTCGGACAATTGAACTTTCTCAAACTGTTTCTTTTTAAGAACCAAAAAGATTTGTGCAAAAATAACAGATGCCAAGAAGAGCAAAAGGCCTTGGACACGTAATGGATCTTGAAGTACTACTTCTGCATCCCCCTGACCAAATCCGCCCACATTAGGATTACTCGTTAATGGTTGATCAAGTTTGATGGATTCGCCCTCAGAAACAAGAAGTTCCGGCCCTGGAGGGATAATATCAACCACTTGACGCCCACCCGATGCCTCCACTATGGTTATTTCGTATCCCCCCTTTTCTTTTCGTATGATTTTGCTTACTATACCTGCTGCTGTAGCATTATAAACATTATTGTTACTCTTGCTCCCGTCGGGATAAATCTGACCCCTTCCTCTGTTCCCACCTACGTATATGGGATATTTTAAGAAGTGAACATCTTTCTTAGTAGCGGGGTCCGGGGAAAGAATAGGAAAGGTGATTTCACTATATTTCTGACCAGGAACAGGACCTATCACAAGAATATTTTTTTTAGTAGGGCGGTAACTTTGAAAAGACAGATTTCCTATCTTTTCTTTAATCTCGGGCGAAATACGATCGGGCGGGGCTAGTTCAAACCCCTCGGGTAAAATAAGAACAGCCCCCACATTCAAAGCGCCTTTTTTACCATTAGCAAGAACTTGTTTCACTTGCAGATCATAGGGAATTCGAACAACTGCTTCAAATACAGTATCCGGAAGTACCGCTTGTGGAACCTCGATATCCACGGGTTTATTAGCTAAATGGCAATTGGCACATACAATACGGCCCGTTGCTTCTCGTGGATTTTCATAACCCTGCTGTGCAAAAATGGGATAGGCATTTGAAATGGGTGCCTGAGTTATTATATATATCATGAGCGATAGGGAAATGGATCGAGTAATCTCTTTCTTTATCGACGAAAAGGTTTTTTTAGTTTGCATGGTCCAATCATTGATCCCGAAATTTTCTACAATAAAATTAGGTAGGTCGCTAGTAGAGTTCCCTATCTATAATTTTGCTATTTACTGAAATAATTTTTCTGAAACATTGGAGAGATCCCTTGGCTGGGTAGAAAGAATAAGTACTATTTTGAGTGTTTTGCTTATGGACAAAGTAACAAATATTATAATTGGGTCGTTCAATCATTTTTCAGTCATTCATTGAATGATAAATCACTACAAGTGAAGGAGATACACGATTTAAATAACGAAAGATCCAATATTTAAAAATTGTATCTAAAATGACTGGAAAAGTAGAAACAAGACCGGATATAATTTGATCATTATGAGCAAATCCAAAATCTTTGTAGACAGAGCCAATCATTAATTCCCAACCGTGGGGCGAATGGAATCCTATACATAAATCAGTTAATAAAAGAATAGAAAAAGCTTTTATTGTGTCGCTTAAGTTATATAGGAATTCTTGAATCCAAGAGTTAAGAATAACAAGTTCTTCATTACCTAGAATAGAATAACCACTTAGAATAACGAAACAGATTATATTTGTCGAGAAGTGTAAAATTGTATGGATACGATCCTCATTGTGCATCTTGATCAATTGGGTCGTTTCTTTGTAGATTTCGACGCGAAGCTTTTGTAAATGCGTTTCTGGGTATTCCTTTATCATTTCCTCCAAACGAAGGAGTTCCTCCAAGTCTATGAATTTTTTTAGAATACTCTTTTCTTGAATATCATTCAAAAAAATTTCGGATTGCCTAATATTCCACCAATTGGTAATCCAAGATTCCAGACTTTTTTTAAATGAGAGAGAGATCCACCAAGGCAAAAATACTATAAATGCAAGATATAGAAGGGAAATGAATACTTTCTTTTTTGCCATTTTTCGTCTGTGAATTTTTGAAGTTTAAATGAACTCACCCCATGCGTCGACTCTATATGATACTAATATTTCTATCAAGCATAAGTTATATCCCAAGTCATCGAGCCCATTAATCTATTGCGAGGTTTTTATTTGTGATGCAGTATAGCGGTTAGGTTAGTCCTTGAATCTAGAAAGAATACAGAAATAGAATAAGAAAGAGCCCACTTCAAATTAATATTAGTTGGATTTCGAGACGAAAGAACTCCCGTTCTATTAAAAAAAATATCAAATATTAAAATAAAAAAAATTATGGACACAAAAAATTTCGTTTTAGGGTTGCTTCGTATACGTTTACTTTGGCTCGAATAGGCGTTCAGAACAAACTTCCGTTAAGTTATGGTATAGAAAAAAAAGAGGGTTCTTGAGTTTTTTCCCTCTTGCAAAGTATTCATTTTTCAGTTCCTTTTTTCAAAATACTTCAATTGGTACGCGCAAGAAATAGGCCAATTCAGCAGCTTTTTGCTCAATTTCTCGTGGAGTCAAATTCTCATCAGTACGCGTCAAGGGAATGGCCCCCTGGCCTCTGATTTCCATATAAAGGACCCGACGAGCAAAAAGACCCTCTTTATTTTCTATTCTGATGGACTGAATATCTTTCATAAGGAATCGCAGAAATATGCGACGGTTTTTTCCAGGAAATCCCCAACGAAAAATACACACTATGCCCTCTTTTATATCGAATCGATCATAACCACTACCTACATTCCACGAAATTGTGCACCACAAGTAGGAGCTAATAAAAAGACCCGCGATCCCATAGAAAGACATCACGATCCCCTGCGGAAAAAAATTTATTTGCTGAGAAGGAAATAAAGATATAAAATTCCTACCAAAATAACTGGAGGTTCCAACCAATACAAACCCTAATGAACCTAAAAAAAGAATAAGGGCCCAACCGAAATTACTTATTTTTCGAGATCCCGCTATAAGTTCTATCCATATACGTTCTGATCGCCAACTCATACTCTCACTAGACCTAGTTGCATTTTATTGGAATTGGAAGAATAACAAAAATAAATTTGATTTTACTTTTTTTGTTTCCGAAGTAACTCTCATCAACCAGCACTACTATGATGTGAACCTTTTAGAAAAATTCATCGAATTGCTTAGATCCAAACTAAAATAATAACATCTCTTTCATATGATTTCCTATAGATATCCACATATAGATATATTGACTTTCCATTTCCGAAATTCTCCCCGATACCGATCCATTTGAAAATTGTTAGAATTCATTTACCCATATATCATGTTTACACATACATAAGAGCTTAGGCTCGAAAGAAGCCACATGTTATACCATATTCTACTAAATAGATATGGGTGTTATGATCAAAGTCAGTTTTGAAAAAAAAAAAATGGATAAGAGTTGTCCCTATAGTATCTAAAAAATCTTGTTTTTTTGAACATGAAGAGATAAAGAAACCATTGCAATTGCCGGAAATACTAAGCCTACTAAAGGCACAAAAATGGAGGGAAAGTTGTTGAAAGCTATCATTGAATGGGTACCTCGATTTAATATTTGTACCTGTTATTTTTATTTATTGTTTTATATTAAATTTTTTTTAACCTTATATTGTTATAAAGATATTTTATATATAATAATTATATTATACTAATATTATACTAAGTATACCTAAGTGAGTATATACCTAAATAAGGAGTATATAAGTATATGTTTTAATAATTTTTTTTTACTAAATGCCTATAAAAAAAAATGTGTAAATAAAAAATATGTAAATAAACGGACTTATTCACCCTTCTACACGTTTCTACACGAAATATATGTATGATAATACACCTTTTTATTATTCATATTATTAGTTATTTTGTGCTCTTGTCTTATAATTTAATAATTTTCATTTTTAAAAATTTATTCCGTTTTATTAATTATTAAATTAATTAATAAATTAAAAATGAAGACTCTACTCTACAGCTCTACTTAATCTAAGTTTGATTCAAAATCTAAGTTTGATTCAAAGGAAAGAAGGCATGTAGCCGAAATAATTCACTCAGAACGCCCTTTAAAGGATTACGTGGTACGATTGGATCGAATAAGCCCTTATGGAATAAATATTCAGCCACTTGTGAATCCTCGGGTA